TCCACTCGAATTTGAGTTCTTTTTCTTTATCATAAGGTTATCTCCCGCCAATGAATGATAAGTATCTATTTTTTTCCAAATTAACGACGAGATTTATTATCGTTTCTCGCATGTCTCGCGAAAGTCAGAGTCGGCGCGAATTCTCCCAATTTGTGACCTACCATACGATCTGTTATATAAATAGGTAAATGTTCCTTTCCATTATGAATAGCGATTGTATGGCCAATCATTTTGGGTATAATGGTAGATGCCCGAGACCAAGTTACTATTATTTCTTTCTCCTCCCTCATGTTGAGTTTTTCAATTTTTCTTGATAAATGATTAGCTACAAAAGGGTTTTTTTTTAGTGAACGTGCCACAGCTGATTACTCCTTTTTTTACATTTTAAAGATTGGCATTCTATGTCCAATAGAATATCTCGATCTAAGTATGAAGGTAAGAATAAATACAATAATGATGAATGGAAAAAAGAGAAAATCCTTTAGCTAGATAAGGGGCGGATGTAGCCAAGTGGATCAAGGCAGTGGATTGTGAATCCACCACGCGCGGGTTCAATTCCCGTCGTTCGCCCATCACATTATTTCAAATTCAAAAAATTCTATTTTCAATATTCCTATTTACGGCGACGAAGAATAAAACTATCACTATATTTTTTCCTTTTCCGACTTCTTCTTCCAAGCGCAGGATAACCCCAAGGAGTTGTGGGTTTTTTTCTACCAATTGGGGCTTTCCCTTCCCCACCTCCATGGGGATGGTCTACAGGGTTCATAACTACTCCTCTTACTACAGGACGCTTACCTATCCAACACTTCGATCCGGCTCTACCCAAACTTTGTTGATTCACCCCAACATTACCCACTTGTCCGACTGTTGCTAAGCAGTTTTTGGATATCAAACGGACCTCCCCGGATGGTAATCTTAATGTGGCTGATTTACCCTCTTTTGCGATCAGTTTCGCTACAGCGCCCGCCGCTCTAGCTAATTGTCCACCCTTTCCAAGCGTGATTTCTATGTTATGTATGGCCGTGCCTAAGGGCATATCGGTTGAAGTAGATTCTTCTTTTAAAAACCTCTTCCCAAACTGTACAAGCTTCTTCCAAAGCATACGGCTTTCTAGATGTATATGATGATATCTAGACAGATGGATCTTTATCTTATATGAATCGTATGATGAAGTACCACATGAGTGGATATATAGGAATCCAAATCTGCCGAATCACTCATGTATGATCTTCTACATCCTAGGTCTCCCCGTTCCATCATCTGGCTTATGTTCTTCATGTAGCATTCAGACCGAATGACTCTATGAAATTACGTCGATACTTCCACATATTACGGGTAACGTAGGAGACATCTCTATTTTTCCCCGGGGGATCTTTATAATTACCACTGCTTAGCTTTCAATTCGCCTCTGACCATCAAATTAAATGTGAATAACCCGTCCTCCTCTCTTTGAAACAAGGGGCGCTTCCGGTTCTGTGCGTGCTTCAAACAATTTTGTCTTCTCCATATTACCATATCTCTAGAGTCAATAATTTTCTATGAGGAACTACTGAACTCAATCACTTGCTGCCGTTACTCAACAGTTTTCTGTTGAGGTCTATCCCATAGAGGTACTCAAATTGGATCAGTGATTGATTTCTAGGTTTCATCGTAAACCTAATTGGTTACTTCCAATTACGTAAATCAATAGTTCAAACCGCACTCAAAGGTAGGGCATTTCCCATTGATATAGGGACTTCTGTACCAGAAATAATGGTATCTCCAATTATAGCCCCTCTGGGGTGTAAAATATATCTTTTCTCGCCATCCCCATAATGTATGAGACAAATGTATGCATTTCGATTAGGGTCATATTCTATGGTTACGATTCTACCAGATATGTCTTTTTCATTCCGTCGAAAATCGATTTTACGGTATAGACGCTTATGACCTCCCCCTCTATGTCTTGCGGTAATGATTCCTCTGGCATTACGACCTTTACCACAATGATGCTGTCCACAGATCAAATTATTTCGTGGATTGGATTTCATTTGACTGTCTATGGCTCTATTACGTGTGCTCGGGGTAGAAGTTTTGTATAAATGTATCGCCGTGTTATTAAGTATTTTGCTTTAAGTTCTTTTCTCTATAAGAGGTGGAATAGAATAACCCGGTTGAAGCGTAATGATCATACGTCTGTAATGCATTGTATGTCCCATAATAGGTCCTATTCTTCTACCCTTTCCTGGGAGTGGGAGTCGATGACTATTCATAGCTATTACCTTGACACCAAAGAAGAGTTCGACCCAATGCTTTATTTCTGTCCTAGTTGATCCTGATTCGACATTAGAAGTATATTGATTGTTCCCCAATAACCGAATACTTTTTTCTGTAAATACTGCATATTTGATTCCATCCATAACTCCATTTTCTTCCCTATGAGTTCCAGTATCGATAAGAATTCTAGTTCTTACTGTTCATATGTTATGGTATGAATATACCATACCAATTCGTTATGTATGGATGATGAGATTCCATTGATACAGAGCCAATTCCAATAGACTTATTGAACGTTCCCATTGGCGTGCATCCAGCAGGAATTGAACCTACGAATTTGCCAATTATGAGTTGGGCGCTTTAACCATTCAGCCATGGATGCTTAACAGGGCTCATTGTACATCGTGAATAACCAAATTCCAATTGAAATGAAATCTTTAGGAGGAATCAATGAAAATCTTTAGGAGGAATCAATGAAACGATATCAATTCAAATCCTGGATCTTCGAATTGAGAGAGATATTGAGTGAGATCAAGAATTCTCACTATTTCTTAGATTCATGGATCAAATTCGATTCAGTGGGATCTTTCACTCACATTTTTTTCCACCAAGAACGTTTTATGAAACTCTCTGACCCCCGAATTTGGAGTATCCTACTTTCACGTGATTCACAGGGTTCAACAAGCAATCGATATTTCACGATCAAAGGTGTAGTACTGCTTGTAGTAGTGGTCCTTATATCTCGTATTACCAATCGAAAGATGGTCGAAAGAAAAAATCTCTATTTGATGGAGCTTCTTCCTATACCTATGAATTCCATTGGACCCAGAAATGAGACATTGGAAGAATCTTTTTGGTCTTCCAATATCAATAGATTGATTGTTTCACTCCTGTATCTTCCAAAAGAGAAAAAGATTTCTGAGAGTTGTTTCATGGATCCGCAAGAGAGTACTTGGGTTCTCCCAATAAATAAAAAGTGTATCATGCCTGAATCGAACCGGGGTTCGCAGTGGTGGAGGAACCGGATCGGAAAAAAGAGGGATTCTAGTTGTAAGATAGCTAATGAAACCGTAGCTGGAATTGAGATCTCATTCAAAGAGAAAGATAGCAAATATCTGGAGTTTCTTTTTTTATCCTATACGGATGATCCGATCCGCAAGGACCATGATTGGGAATTGTTTGATCGTCTTTCTCCGAGGAAGAAGCGAAACATAATCAACTTGAATTCGGGACAGCTATTCGAAATCTTAGGGAAAGACTTGATTTGTTATCTCATGTCTGCTTTTCGTGAAAAAAGACCAATTGAAGGGGAGGGTTTCTTCAAACAACAAGGAGCTGAGGCAACTATTCAATCAAATGATATTGAGCACGTTTCCCATCTCTTCTCGAGAAACAAGTGGGGTATTTCTTTGCAAAATTGTGCTCAATTTCATATGTGGCAATTCCGCCAAGATCTCTTCGTTAGTTGGGGGAAGAATCAGCACGAATCGGATTTTTTGAGGAACGTATCGAGAGAGAATTGGATTTGGTTAGACAATGTGTGGTTGGTAAACAAGGATTGGTTTTTTAGCAGGGTACGGAATGTATTGTCAAATATTCAATATGATTCCACAAGATCTATTTTCGTTCAAGTAACGGATTCTAGCCAATCGAAAGGATCCTCTGATCAATCCAGAGATCATTTCGATTCCATTAGAAATGAGGATTCAGAATATCACACATTGATCGATCAAACAGAGATTCAGCAACTAAAAGAAAGATCGATTCTTTGGGATCCTTCCTTTCTTCAAACGGAACGAACAGAGATAGAATCAGATCGATTCCCGAAATGCCTTTTTGGATCTTCCTCAATGTCCCGGCTATTCACGAAACGTGAGAAGCAGATGATTATTCATCTGCTTCCGAAAGAAATCGAAGAATTTCTTGGGAATCCTACAAGATCAATTCGTTCTTTTTTCTCTGACAGATGGTCAGAACTTCATCTGGGTTCGAATCCTACTGAGAGGTCCACTAGAGATCAGAAATTTTTGAAGAAAAAACAAGATGTTTCTTTTGTCCCTTCCAGGCGATCGGAAAATAAAGAAATGGTTGATATATTCAAGATAATTACGTATTTACAAAATACCGTCTCAATTCATCCTATTTCATCAGATCCGGGATGTGATATGGTTCCGAAGGATGAACCAGATATGGACAGTTCCAATAAGATTTCATTCTTGAAAAAAAATCCATTTTTGGATTTATTTCATCTATTCCATAACCGGAACAAAGGGGGATACACGTTACACCACGATTTTGAATCAGAAGAGAGATTTCAAGAAATGGCAGATCTATTCACTCTATCAATAACCGAGCCGGATCTGGTGTATCATAGGGGATTTGCCTTTTCTATTGATTCCTACGGGTTGGATCAAAAAAAATTCTTGAATGAGGTATTCAACTCCAGAGATGAATCGAAAAAGAAATCTTTATTGGTTCTACCTCCTCTTTTTTATGAGGAGAATGAATCTTTTTATCGAAGGATCAAAAAAAAATTGGTCCGGATCCACTGCGGGAATGATTTGGAAGATCCAAAACGAAAAACAGCGGTATTTGCTAGCAACAACATCATGGAGGCAGTCAATCAATATAGATTGATCCGAAATCTGATTCAAATCCAATATAGCATCTATGGGTACATAAGAAATGTATCGAATCGATTCTTTTTAATGAATAGATCCAATCGCAACTTCGAATATGGAATTCAAAGGGATCAAATAGGAAATGATACTCTGAATCATATAACTATAATGAAATATACGATCAACCAACATTTATTGAATTTGAAAGAGACTCAGAAGAAATGGTTTGATCCTCTTATTTCTCGAACCGAGAGATCCATGAATCGGGATCCTGATGCATATAGATACAAATGGTCCAATGGGAGCAAGAATTTACAGGAACATTTGGAACATTTCGTTTCTGAACAGAAGAACCGTTTTCAAGTAGTGTTCGATCGATTACGTATGAGTAAATATTCGATTGATTGGTCCGAGGCTATCGACAAACAAGATTTGTCTAAGTCACTTCGTTTCTTTTTGTCCAAGTCACTTCTCTTTTTGTCCAAGTCACTTCCCTTTTTGTCCAAATCACTTCCCTTTTTCTTTGTGAGTATCGGGAATACCCCCATTCATAGGTCCGAGATCCACATCTATGAATTGAAAAGTCCGAATGATCAACCCTGCAATCAGTTGTTAGAATCAATAGGTGTTCAAATCGTTCATTTGAATAAATTGAAACCCTTCTTATTGGATGATCGTGATACTTCCCAAAGACCGAAATTCTTGATCAATGGAGGAACAATATTACCATTTTTGTTCAAAAAGATACC